ACCTAGTAAATAGAATATAGTTAATAAAATGGTTTAGTTATATTGGATTGGATAAATATCAATGTAATGAATGGTAATGAATTATTAATGTAATGAATGGTAATGAATTATTGCACGATTCGAATTGAAGTCCTCATCATAACGAAATTCATTTGATTAATACATAGACCCACAAATTAAAATATTTCATCGAATCATTGATAAATGGATTCAATTTGTACTGTCCCTCAACCAAATTCTTATTTATTGAAAAACAAAAAACAATTTTCAATAACTTGTTGATCCCTATCCTTCTTACCCGATTTCCAGATTGATTATCGTTTTTTATTTCCCACCTTAGTGTGAATTAGTGTGAAATGGAAATATACCTACCGAATCTTAACAAAACAATGAATCAAAAAATTCTATGGAATTTTGAAAGATCGAAAGATCCTTCTGATCGAATCATATCATTTCATTTATATTGACAATTTCAAAAAACTATTCATACTATCAATATAGTAGAATGGCGGTCGGGCAAGTATGCCCCCATCGTCTAGTGGTTCAGGACATCTCTCTTTCAAGGAGGCAGCGGGGATTCGACTTCCCCTGGGGGTAGGTTACTATGAAAGGAAGTTGATCATGGATTATCAATAAAGACTTAAATTTATTTTTCCTGGGTCGATGCCCGAGCGGTTAATGGGGACGGACTGTAAATTCGTTGGCAATATGTCTACGCTGGTTCAAATCCAGCTCGGCCCAATAATTTGCCGATCCACCATGAAATGATATAACCCATTTGCTGTTCTCCGGAAATTCCCAATGTACCCTGATACGGAAGAATCCAAATATGATACATCCCCAGCGCTATTTATATATTTTTTTTGTATTACGTATGTATTCCACAAATACAAATTCGGATCTTCCTAATGATCTAGATTCATATCAGGATATATAAGTATAAAGTCTAAGGAAAGGATTCAAGTAAATAAAAAAAAGACTATTTTTTATTTTCATTGATTCATATTTTTTATTTTTAAATCGATTCGGAAATAACAAAAACGAATTACGAGTAATCCGTGTCGGTTTCGCTAAAGTGCATATCATATCCATTTAGATCTCAATATATAAAAAAGTCCCACCTCTGTGTCAGTTACAGCACAACCATTCGAATTTTAAATGAAAAGGGAAATCCTAAGAATATGTATGCTGTACACTTTTTCCCTGGGATTGTAGTTCAATTGGTCAGAGCACCGCCCTGTCAAGGCGGAAGCTGCGGGTTCGAGCCCCGTCAGTCCCGATGGATACAAATCCAAAAAAATACCCCAATTCTCGTGTGTGAAGGGGAATAAAAATAACAAACATAATCTCATTCCTTACGGGGATCCCATCCCTTTTTTTAAGAGGTAAGTCAAGGTTCCGACGAGAAGAAAGAAAAAAACTTGTAAAAAAAAAAGAAAAGGAATTATTGATTGCATCAGAAATAAGAAGAAAGAAGATTTTTGAATTTGGTATGGATAAAAGATCTTCCTATGTTATACTATTCTATTCAATTCTCGACGATGAATTGATTTGATAGTTCAGATATTGTTATTCATGATATTGATCCGATTTGATATCATCGAGATGTAATTTTTAATTTACCGACGAAAGATTTATCATCTTTATGGGATCAAATCCCGAGTTATTTAGTGGAAATTAAAGAGAAATAAAACATAGAGATTATGGAAGTAAATATTCTCGCATTTATTGCTACTGCACTGTTCATTCTAGTTCCTACTGCCTTTTTACTTATAATTTATGTAAAAACGGTAAGTCAAAGTGACTAATTTTACTTAATTATAACTTCTTAATTCTTATTTAATTCTTATCAATGCAACGGTTGAATAAAAAAAAGGGATTTCAATTCTTAGTCTTAAATAAGATGGTCGGACTCGAATAGAATCAGCAGAATTCTATGAAAGAAATCCTTGATAGTATGGTAGAAAGAAATAGATTTGATTTCTTTCTACCATACTTTACTTTCTATTATTGTAGTGTATCAAATTTTATTCTTTCTATATATATATATATAAAAAAAAAATAGAGATTTAATATAGATTAATCTAGAATATATATGTAATGTACAGATCTTTAATATAGATTAATCTAGAATATATATGTAATGTACATAGCATAGTGTCCCAATTTTTTGTTCTTTGTTTCATCCATTTGATTTGTATTGGTTCCACTGAAATAATCAAAAAACACCTCTTATTCTTTCGCCTCGAGTTTATAAATTTATTATTATTTTTTTTTTTTTCAATACCAAACCGTTATAAAAAAAAAAAAAAGAAGAAAGTAATCTTTTTAGCATTCCGAAGACGCAATTGATTAAATAGAGTTGTTATTAAATAGTTGACAGATGATCCGGGGCGGGGGTTCTATGAAAAACTGTTTCGTATTTCGAAAAGATTGGTGGTAAAAAAAACCATAACCTATTTTTAACGTTTGAATCATGATATGAGATGAGTTCAATCAAGCATAAATCCAATTTAATTTCGAACCTAAAATACAAATAATAAAATAAAACAAGTGATAAGGTAAACACGTAATATGGGTATTCGCCTAAGGCAACGGCAATATCTTACGTGTAATATCGCCTTAGACAACTACTATGTCTATTTTGTTTCCTTTTGTTTCCTATAGACAAGACATTGTGTATCCGCTTAATAATTAATAACAGAACTATTTTCTTTATTTAATCTCTTTGAAAAAAAAGGAGGGGACAAAAAAAATAGAATAGGGGGGTCTGCGCTTCTCGATTTTCCATATATAACTTTGCTAAGAGCCAGTTCATCGAAATATAAAAATCTTAGGAACAATTCGTAAGGAATAAGATTCAATTTATTTGAATTCCCTTGACTTTCAAAATAAAAACATGGGAATAATTCAAATATTTGTTTGATTTAAAGAGTATTTTCTATTCTATTTCTATATTATCCCTAGAATACATTACGCCACTAGAATACAGTAGAATTCCGAAATGCAGATATATTTGAATTCAATAGTTAAATGCAGATATATTTGAATTCAATAGTTAAAAAAATTTCAGAACCTAAATTATAAAACCAATTGATACAGTTTGATCCCTTAACTCAATTAGAAATACTATTAGAGTCCACTTCTTCCCCAAACTACGAGGGAAAGGGAAAATGTAAAAACTACCATTAAAGCAGCCCAAGCAAGACTTATTATATCCATATCAATTTTGTCTCCTATCTATATCAATCTGAAGGAATTATTTCATTATTGTTCACTAATTCTTCTTGTATTATCTTATTTTTTTTTGTATTATTCACTAAGAATACTATTAAGAATAGTATAATATTAGTGGAATCGCTGGTACAGAGTCAAAAAGGGATTCTGGGCTAACACCATTGACGAAATGAAATAATTCAAGAAATCCAATTAGAACATTAGAACATCTAACAAGTTCTTATCTAATTTGTGTGCCAGGAACCAGATTTGAACTGGTGACACGAGGATTTTCAGTCCTCTGCTCTACCAGCTGAGCTATCCCGACCGACCATTCTTGTCTTGACGCACCAGCCCCCCATTTTAAGAGATTACTTGAGTATATGTCAATGAGTCTATCTATGTAAACTAAAAAAAAACTTTTTTGTTTTCATTTTTTAGTTTCCGTAGTAGTAATCATTATGTATTGTATTATTGTTAATCATTCATATGAGGATTCCTTGCTCAAGCATAAGATGTTCATTTGAACGTTTATCATAAAAAATTGTACGTGTATAATATATATATATATTATATTATTACATAATATATATACTTATTATATTATTACATATTCCAATACTTCTGATTGTGATAAGAAAAATAAAAATTACACCCCGATTCATTTGTAAAAGAATAGACTGAATAAGACACGTAACGAATTAAAATTAAAAAAGAGGATTTAGGATAAATAATTAGATTAGAGAGTTAACCAGGCTTTTTGGGGATAGAGGGACTTGAACCCTCACGATTTCTAAAGTCGACGGATTTTCCTCTTACTATAAATTTCCTTGTTGTCAATATTGACATGTAGAATGGGACTCTATCTTTATTCTCGTCTGATTAATCAGTTCTTCAAAAGATCTATCAGACTGTGATGGAATGAATGATTTGATCAATGAATATTGAATTCTTTCTCTTCAACTTGGAAATGATTTGCTTCACATCTTTTCATTTGTGATATAAATATTCACACACAAATAGATATTTTCGGTCTTCATTAATCAATTTTGAAATAATATTTCAGTACATATCCATATATGTTTATCTTTGATCCCCTCCCTAATCTAATGCGAAAGGAAATGTCGTCAACTCCATTTGTTAGAACAGCTTCCATTGAGTCTCTGCACCTATCCTTTTTCTTCTCGCTTTATGCTCGCTTTATGAACTTTTCTTTGGTTTCGCGAAAAACAGGATTTGGCTCAGGATTGCCCATTATTAATTCCAGGGTTTCTCTGAATTTGAAAGTTATCACTTGGTAAGTTTCCATACCAAGGCTCAATCCAATTAAGTCCGTAGCGTCTACCAATTTCGCCATATCCCCCCTTTTTTTAGATTGGGATCTCATTAGTGAAAATTATGCCAGAACTGTTGAATTGATTCAATACGGATTCCTATACTGAAAGATGTTTCCTCCTATTTTATTTGATTTATTCTCCTTTTATCTACTATATTGGATACTCCTATATTGGTCGAATCAAAAATGATTCTATTATTTCTGTATTCGCAATTCAATATACATAGATATATACTGAATATCTATCTATTTTAGACGCCCCCCTATCATTTTTCATGCAATTTAGAATACTCGAATGGTCGATTCTTTTTTTTTAATCTTAGTTTAGTTATAGCTATTAATCCACTTATTAATTTAGAATAGTTAATAGCTATAACTAATCTAAGATTATAAAAAAMCATTCTATTTATTAAATTCGAATTATACATTCATTTAGTAATTTGATTTATTAAATTCGAATTATACATTCATTTAGTAATTCGATATTTTTATCAAATTACTAATTACTTAAAAAATTTACTTTTTTAAAATCCAATTTTTTATAATTCTAATGGATAAATCTATGCATTATACATATTTAATCTTAATGTATAAGAATAGTGTAATATAAATTACTGTTTACTGTAATGTAATTCTTCATTATTATAAATATTATTATAAATTCTAATATAATTTATATAATATAGAAGATACTTTATAATATAAATATCAAATATTCTAGATATATATATATTATATAAAAAATTATAATAATAACAAAAATATTGTTAAATATACTATATATTATTATATTAGATATTATTAATTAATATTATATATATAAATTAACAATGTATGTATACACAAAAATAGATTAATTATTATATTCTATTTATATTATTCATTTTTGTTTTTTTGAATTTTATTTATTATATTATTTATATTTATTATTTTATTTGAATTAAAAACTTAAAAAGGAAAATCTTACTATACACTATACTAAACTAATTAAGATGAAGATATTGTTTTATTGATAAACATATACATATATTTGATAAATTATTTGAGAAATAGATAGGTCGAACTCTTTTCTATTAACTATTAATAGTTATCTTCAAATTGTTATGTTCTTTTTTATGTTATGTCCTGGAATAGCAAAGCTATATTAAATATTGAATATTCTATATCTTTTTCTGTGTTCGTAATAATTCATTATGTTATAAATAGCTTATAATAAACAGTAAATAAATAAGATCCCAGTACAGTAGCTTAGCTTATTAAATTCCTATGCGCGCGCAATTTCTGTTATATGAGCCCGCTTAGCTCAGAGGTTAGAGCATCGCATTTGTAATGCGATGGTCATCGGTTCGATTCCGATAGCCGGCTTTTCTTTATTTGTTTTTATTTTTTACATAATTTTTGAGGAATAAAAAAAATTGGAGGAGTTCGATTTCTGTAGAACAAATCAAGAAAAGAACCTATCATTCTATTTTCTATATACAATAGAATAAGGTTCGGATATTGATAGAATTCATCTAATTCTTCTTTGTTTGTAGTACAAGCAATACTTTAGTAGATTTCGCTTCATTTATCCTATTTGTCATTTAGTTTAGTTTGAATTTCCAGTTATGAAATTTTCAAAAGGAGTCTTTATGTCACGTTACAGAGGACCTCGTTTCAAAAAAATACGCCGTCTGGGAGTTTTACCAGGACTAACTAGTAAAAGGCCTACAGCTCCAGTCGGAAGCGAACTTAGAAACCAATCGCGCTCCAGTAAAAAATCTCAATATCGTATTCGTTTAGAAGAAAAACAAAAATTGCGTTTTCATTATGGTCTTACAGAACAACAATTGCTTAAATACGTTCGTATCGCCGGAAAAGTTAAAGGGTCAACTGGTCAGGTTTTACTACAATTACTTGAAATGCGTTTGGATAACATACTTTTTCGATTGGGTATGGCTTCGACTATTCCTCAAGCCCGCCAATTAGTTAACCATAGACATGTTTTAGTTAATGGCCGTATGGTAAATATACCAAGTTATCGCTGCAAACCTCAAGATATCATTACAGCGAAGGATGAACCAAAATCTAGAGCTCTGATTCAAAATTATCTTGATTCGGCCCCCCGTGAGGAATTGCCCAACCATTTGACTTTTCACCCATTCCAATATAAGGGATTAGTTAATCAAATAATAGATAGTAAATGGGTTGGTTTGAAAATAAATGAATTGCTGGTTGTAGAATATTATTCTCGTCAGGCTTAAACCTAACTAAAATAACAATAATTTTGATCCGAGGATTTTTTCCATTCATGTACCATAGACATCGATATAGGAAGATTTTCATTCCTTGCCCACTTTTTTCTAGTATTTTTCGTATTACAGAAAGAAATTAGGAATCGAGAATCAACCCATATCCAAGAAAGTTGGAATAAAGGTATCCACTGTTATTTGTGTTATTTTAAACATTGAGTAACATTGATGAATTAGGTAAAGGTGCGGAAAGAGAGGGATTCGAACCCTCGGTACAAAATTTCGTACAACGGATTAGCAATCCGACGCTTTAGTCCACTCAGCCATCTCTCCCCAACATAAAAAAGCCCTTTATTATCTTATCTTTTTTTTTTTTATTATTATTATTATATTTCTATTCTTTATTATAGATCTACTATAATATAGATCTATAATAAAGAATAGAAATATTAATAATCTAATTTATTCCATTTTTTTGTCGTTTCTTTTTATCCAACCAGAGCAAGCCCAGCCCGTCCAAGCCAGTACTTAACCGGGTTCTTTTTGTTACCATGAATCCTGGATAACAATGATTTAGTTGAATGTGTTTGATAAAAAAAAATACTTGTTATTTAAACATAAATAAAAAAAAAAAAAAAGACTCTTTGATTCCTATGATATAGAGCCAAAATGTCATTTTATATTAATTTTTTTTTAKTAACGTATCTAAAAAAAATA